TCCTATACAGTTCGAACTATTTATGGAGTATTAGGCATCAAAATTTGGATCTTTGCGGAAGAGGAATAATAGGACTTTACTTGGTTTATCTTTAGTTCTATTCTACCCACCCGGTAATAGAACAAAAAATTACAAACTCTTGCATCCTTTTTTTCTTAACTCAAAACAAAAATGAACAATTCTATAAGGTTGAATAAAAATTCGATTAATCATTTGATTTGATATAATTGCTATGCTTAGTGTGTGACTCGTTTATTTTTTTTTTAGGGTTAGGATTCAAAAAAAAAAATAGACCAGCCCATAGTAGAATATGAACTAATAACTATAAAACTAATAAGCAACTCATCGTTTCGCATTATCTGGCTATAAAGAACCAGTCGAGATATGATATATTAGTCATATCGATGTAGCAACTGACATCTTTTTTGCATAACCAAACAACAAAAAAGAAAAACAAATCTGATTATGCGTTGTGAAGCAAGAAAAGTATGCGGATAAATGGAAGGAAAGGATGAGAGAAAGAGAGAAAAAGAATATCAATGATATATGATTCCAATATGTAAGGTCTATGATTCATCTCATAAAGGAGAATGTAATAAAGCATTAATAGTGATTGATCCATAATTAGACAAATCTGTTAAAATCAAGAGCCCCGAGCCAATAAAGACTGAGAGGATTGCCTCAAGAACAAATTTCGTTTAGGGGCTCCGTTGTAGAGTTCAGACCTAACCATTAATCGAGAAGCGATGGGAACGACGGAACCCATGAATACATAAGAGTCTATTGAAAACGAATCTTAATGATTCATTGGGTAGGATGGCGGAACGAACCAGAGAAACCAATTCATTTATTCTGAAAGGCTATGTCATCGACTAATCCTACAACTGAATATTGAAAGAGTAACTATCCGCCCGCGAAAATCTTTCTTTTCTATTGGATTTCGAAATTTTAGTCGATCCGATATGATAATAAAAGGCAAAAATAAAGATTCGTTATAACCTTATAACAAAATGACTTTATCTATACCATTAACTATATAACTATAAAAAAAAATAAAAAAGAAATCTAAATAAAAATGATATATAAATCAAATACATGTTTAGTTATATATCAAAACAAGATATACAAAATTCTAATAGACTAGATAAAATTTCAAAGAATCTCATGATTCAGTATATTGTTTCAGTATATTATTCATTAAATACATAGATATGTTTTTTAATCGTTTCATTCGCGAGGAGCTGGATGAGAAGAAACTCTCATGTCCAGTTCTGTAGTAGAGATGGAATTGATAAACAACCATCAACTATAACCCCAAAAGAACAAGATTCCGTAAACACCATAGAGGGAGAATGAAAGGAATGTCTTATCGAGGTAATCGTATTTGCTTCGGTAGATATGCTCTTCAAGCGCTTGAACCCGCTTGGATCACATCTCGACAAATAGAAGCAGGTCGGCGAGCAATGACACGAAATGCCCGCCGCGGTGGAAAAATATGGGTACGTATATTTCCAGACAAACCAGTTACAGTAAGACCTACAGAAACACGTATGGGTTCGGGGAAAGGATCTCCCGAATATTGGGTAGCTGTCGTTAAACCTGGTAGAATACTTTATGAAATGAGCGGAGTAGCAGAAAATATAGCCAGAAAGGCTGTTTCAATAGCGGCATCAAAAATGCCTATACGAACTCAATTCGTTATTTCGGGATAGGAATGTAGAACCAAAAGAAAGGTTTTGGGGAATGAAAAAAAAAAACAATTTCAGGTTTCCTTTTTTGTTTTGAACAAATAACATTTCTTTTTTTTTTTTTTACTTTACTTCGCCCTTTGCATTGATTGAAAAAACAGATAAAAAAATGATTCAACCTCAAAGCCATTTAAATGTAGCGGATAACAGCGGAGCCCGAGAATTGATGTGTATTCGAATTATAGGAGCTAGTAATCGACGATACGCTCATATTGGTGACGTTATTGTTGCTGTAATCAAGGAAGCAGTACCAAATACACCTCTAGAAAGATCAGAAGTGATCAGAGCTGTAATTGTACGTACTTGTAAAGAACTCAAACGTGACAACGGTATGATAATACGATATGATGACAATGCTGCCGTTGTTATTGATCAAGAAGGAAATCCAAAAGGAACTCGCATTTTTGGAGCGATCGCCCGGGAATTAAGACAGTTAAATTTCACTAAAATAGTTTCATTAGCACCTGAAGTATTATAAGATGAAATTGGAATATAGTTACTGTAATATAGTTGTAGTAGTTAAATGAAATCGATTAAATTATAAATTAATTAGTAAATTTAGATTTATTAGGAGATTGGTTGTGTCTCACGTATATGCCTTTAATAATTCATAAATAAAAAATAAAGAAAAAGAGCATGTTGATTATATAAAAATTCGAGTACAACAATAATATAAGTTTATCATGAATAAAGACACTATTGCCAACATAATAACCTCTATACGAAATGCTGACATGAATAAAAAAAGAACAGTTCGAATACCATCCACTAACATTAATGAAAACATTGTTAAAATCCTTTTAAGCGAGGGTTTTATTGAAAACATGAGGAAACATCAGGAAAGCAACAAAGATTTTTTGGTTTTAACCCTACGACATAGAAGGAATAGGAAAGGACCTTCTAAAGCTGTTTTAAATTTAAAACGGATCAGTCGACCCGGTCTACGAATCTATTCTAATTACCAAAGAATTCCTAGAATTTTAGGCGGAATCGGGATTGTAATTCTTTCTACTTCTCGGGGTATAATGACAGACAAAGAAGCTCGACTAGAGAGAATCGGTGGAGAAATTTTGTGTTATATATGGTAATCCTTCTAATATCACCCCTCCTATATTAGTTGATACCTCAAGAAATTTTACCCGGACTGAAAGAAAAAAAGGATTCATGAGGGTTTTCTTACTGACCCATTTCCCAATGGTATAATTCTGAATTCGTTTAGATAATGAAAAAAGGGATTCTAGGTTATGTTTTAGGAACGATTAAATGTACTTTTTTTATACGTATACGACCCGAAAATCGAGTAAAAATGGAGGCAAGTCATTATGATTCAACCGGAGAGCGTATAATTTATAGACTCCGAAACAAAGATTCAAATGATTAAGGGGTTTTTTCAACTTAAACATTCATTTCGAGGGTATACAACTCGAAGTTCAAAATTTCAAGAAACTTATTTTCTTCCAATAAAGAAATTCAGAATTAAGTTAAGGAATGACAAATATGAAAATAAGAGCCTCCGTGCGTAAAATTTGTGAAAAATGCCGGCTGATTCGTAGGCGAGGACGAATTATAGTAATTTGTTCCAACCCGAGACATAAACAAAGACAAGGATAATCTTTCTCAAATAAAAAAAGACTCTCTAAATTGAAAAGACTCGATGTACAAATAAATAAAAAAAAAAAGATCTGTTTTGACATTAAATGGATATATCCATATATCTCTGACTTATATTTATGAGATGATAAAATATGGCAAAACCTACACCAAGAACTGGTTCACGTAAGAATCGACGTATTGGTTCACGTAAAAACGCGCGTAGAATACCAAAGGGAGTTATTCATGTTCAAGCAAGTTTCAACAATACTATTGTGACTATTACAGATGTCCGGGGTCGGGTAATTTCTTGGTCCTCCGCCGGTACTTGTGGATTCAAGGGTACTAGAAGAGGGACGCCATTTGCCGCTCAAACCGCAGCAGGAAATGCTATTCGGACAGTAGTGGATCAAGGTATGCAACGAGCGGAAGTCATGATAAAAGGTCCGGGTCTCGGAAGAGATGCGGCATTAAGAGCTATTCGTAGAAGTGGTATACTATTAAGTTTCATACGAGATGTAACCCCTATGCCACATAATGGCTGTAGACCCCCTAAAAAAAGACGTGTGTAAAAAGAAACATTGAAGATATTTCAAGAGAAATAAATAATTCAATGATTTGATCAAATAATATTACTATGGTTCACGAGAAAATAACAGTATCTACTCGGACACTGCAGTGGAAGTGTGTTGAATCAAGAGTAGACAGTAAGCTTCTTTATTATGGACGCTTTATTCTGGCTCCACTTAAGAAAGGTCAAGCTGATACAATAGGCATTGCAATGCGAAGAGCTTTGCTTGGCGAAATAGAAGGAACATGTATCACACGCGCAAAATCTGAGAAAATACCACATGAATATTCTACCATAGTAGGTATCCAAGAATCCGTACATGAAATTTTAATGAATTTGAAAGAAATTGTATTGAGAAGTAATCTTTATGGAACTCGTGATGCGTCTATTTTCGTCAAAGGTCCCGGATATGTAACTGCTCAAGACATCGTCTTACCACCTTCGGTGGAAATCGTTGATAATACACAGCATATAGCAAGCCTAACGGAACCAATTCATTTGTGTATTGAATTACAAATCGAGAGACATCGCGGATATCAGCTAAAAACGCCGAAAAACTTTCAAGATGGAAGTTATCCTATAGATGCTGTATTCATGCCTGTTCGAAATGCCAATCATAGTATTCATTCTTATGCGAATGGAAATGAAAAACAAGAGATACTATTTCTTGAAATATGGACAAACGGAAGTTTAACTCCTAAAGACGCACTTCATGAGGCCTCCCGGAATTTGATTGATTTATTTATTCCCTTTTTACATGCAGAAGAAGAAAACTTACATTTAGAAAACAATCAACGCAAAGTTACTTTACCCCCCTTTACTTTTCATGATAGATTGGCTAAACCCAGGAAAAATAAAAAAGAAATAGCATTGAAATATATTTTTATTGACCAATCAGAATTGCCCCCCAGGGTCTATAATTGCCTCAAAAGGTCGAATATACATACATTATTAGACCTTTTGAATAACAGTCAAGAAGACCTTATGAAAATGAAACATTTTCGCATAGAAGATATAAAACATATATTGGACATTCTAGAAATAGAAAAGCACTTCGCATAAATTTGAATGGATTATTTTATTTTATTTTT